TAGAACTCAACAGTTACACCTACTTGTTCGACACTATATTTTGATTCTGCCCTTCTAAAAGGAACATCGGCTCTCACAATTCCGTCTCCATCTACCAAAACCACTGGAAATGTTTCAAAAAAAGTAGGCATACGACGTACAAAAAGCTCACGCCCTTCTTTATCTCTAAAGACGGGGTGTCCTAACCACCCAACAGCTATTCCATCGCCGCTGTCCATTGAACCTGCTCTGAATAATCCCCCTTTTGCCGGATTATTACCAATGTAATCATAAAAAGCTAATTTTTCGGGAATTTTAGACCAAGCTTCCGATAAACTCAAATTTTCGGCTAGTCCGGCGCTAACTCTTCGATATATTTCTTGCTGGAAGTATCCCTGATCCCACTGATAACGAGTGGGACCAAATAATTCGATTGGAGTAGTTGCTGAACCATACCACATAGTTCCAGCAACAACGAAAGCTGCAAAAAAAACAGCAGCGATACTACTGGAAAGTACAGTTTCAATATTGCCCATACGTAATCCTTTGTATAGGCGTTGAGGCGGCCGGACACTAAGATGGAATAAGCCCGCTAATATGCCCAATGTACCCGCTGCAATATGATGAGAGGCTATTCCCCCGGGAACAAAAGGATCAAACCCTTCTGCACCCCACGCCGGATTTACAGATTGTACTTTTCCTGTTAGCCCATAAGGGTCGGACACCCATATTCCAGGACCATACAAGCCTGTTACATGAAATGCGCCAAAACCAAAGCAAGCCAACCCTGATAGAAATAAATGAATTCCAAAGATCTTGGGCAAATCTAAAGAAGGTTTTCCTGTACGTTCATCACAGAATATTTCTAGGTCCCAATACACCCAATGCCAGATAGCTGCTAAGAAGCACAAGCCAGAAAACACAATATGTGCCCCTGCGACACCTTCATAACTCCAAATACCTGGGTTTGTTACAGTTCTTCCTGAAATACTCCAACCACTCCACGAATTGGTTATCCCTAAACGGGTCATGAAGGGTATAACGAACATACCTTGTCTCCACATTGGATCAAGGACGGGATCAGAGGGATCAAAAACCGCTAATTCGTATAGAGTCATCGAACCGGCCCAACCAGAAACTAGAGCTGTATGCATTATATGGACAGCAAGCAATCGACCGGGATCATTCAATACAACAGTATGAACACGATACCAAGGTAAACCCATGAAAATACCCCTTTGAAAAATAGACACTATGTAACTTTATCGCATTGGAAAAAACTAGACTATGTACCTAACCTTTTCAGTAGATTCTCCATGAGAAAGGGTTACTATTTATTACGTTCCAAGGGACCAATTCCGTTCGTAAGAACAAAGAGAAACAGATCTATTCTATATCCGATAAGTACCAATACGCAATGGGGGGGATTGGTCCCATTTTGGGGAACAAATACATAAAATTCGAAAGACCGACTCGTTCGGTAAAAGTTTTCTCTCCGCCCTGTCGTCCTCTACGAACCTTCCAATTTTAGTTATGTATAAAATTTTAGTTATGTATAAAATAGAATAAACAGGAAAAAAAAAAGATGATGAATTTTACGTTTCCATATTAAAGTGAAGTATAGTACTTAATTTTTTCTTTAATTTAATGCCCATTGGTGTTCCTAAAGTACCTTTCCGGAGCCCTGGAGAGGAAGATGCAGTTTGGGTTGACGTATAGTGCGACTTGTCAGACATATTGGGTCATATGGGATTTACCCGTTCTCTCCCGATCGAGATATCCTCTGTTTCGCCCAAGAAATATTGATTGAACCATCAATCGTTCGGAGCGTGAAGTGCAATTAGATCAATTTATATTGTGGGGATCAATATTATCAATTAGAAGAATTTATGGTTGACTTAAACCGATAAAATAAAGTATACAGGCTCCGTTCAGAAAATACCAAATTGGTAATATATGTACGATTACCGCTTGTATCATAAACGATTCTTATACTTACTATACTATATATAATATAGGAATATAATATAGTATACTATAGGATACTTAAGAAGTGATCTCAAACTACCAATCAATGGAGTAATATGAGGAATAGTTTGGGGGAAGGAGGGCACGAAACGAATAAAAAAAAGAAGCGGTACTGAGCTCATTTGTCCTCTATGTGCAAATGGAATTCGGACAAATCTTTACCCGGAGTAGAGCATGAACCTAAAAAAAAAGAGTTGAAAGGGCCTATTAAGGAACAAGAAAATAACATCGTGATTGGAATCTTGATGAAACAATACATCAATGAAGGGTTAGTTCAAAAAAAAAAAGTTCCGAAAAGTTATTTTTTTTTTTACTATAACAGGGTAAAAAAAAAATGAGGCCCTCCCCCCGAAAAAAGAAAGAAATAGGACTGAAATCGACACATTGATTCTTTTTTTTTTCGCAATTTTTTTTTGAACCGTATGCATCCAAAGGTGCGTGTACGGTTCCTAAGGGATAAAATTTTGTCCTAATCAACCGACTTTATCGAGAAAGATTACTTTTTTTAGGACAAGAGGTTGATAGCGAGATCTCAAATCAACTTGTTGGTCTTATGGTATATCTCAGCATAGAGGATGAGACTAGAGATCTTTATTTGTTTATAAACTCCCCCGGTGGATGGGTAATACCAGGAATAGCCATTTATGATACTATGCAATTTGTGCCACCCGATGTGCATACAATATGCATGGGATTAGCCGCTTCAATGGGATCTTTCATTCTGGTCGGAGGAGAAATTACCAAACGTCTAGCATTCCCTCACGCTTGGCGCCAATGAGTTTTTTATTAAAAAAAAAAAAAAAAAAATAAGCAGACTATGCCTTCGCCATATCGAATATGAATAATAAGTAATAATAGCATGGCACTTCGAGTTCGATATGAACAAACTATTATTGTTTTTTCATAACATGAGATTTTGTATCGAAATAGTAGTATGAAACAAGGGTTATTTCCGATTTGATCTTATTCATATATGTCGGGAATACATTTCAGCGTCACAAACCGTTTTTCTTACAAACAAGAAGTCTCTTTCTTATATTTATGTTATGAAAGAAAGAGTACGAAAATAAAACAAAAAAGATCATTTTTACTTATTTAATCGTATAAGAAAGAAACTTTGGGATTGCTCAATCACAGACGAAATAAAATAAAAAATATATAAAGCAACAGAACCATCATAGTATTTTTTTTACTTCGACGAAAAAAAAGGTGGTAAATAGATCCTGGATCGGATGGATTCTATTTCTTTCTTCTAAGGAAGGGAGGAAAAAAGAAATTCCATTACAGAGCCGTATGCAATGCAAAAAAAAAGATGCCCGTACGGTTGTTCAATTCTATTTTTTTTTTTCTTCTTGTTATTTTATTGTTTTATCCCTTATTCTAATCCCATTATGCGAGATAGAAGAACCGTTCATGATGTTATATCAATATCATCAGGGTTATGATTCATCAACCTGCTAGTTCTTTTTATGAGGCACAAGCAGGGGAATTTATCCTGGAAGCGGAAGAACTACTGAAACTTCGCGAAACACTCACAAAGGTTTATGTACAAAGAACTGGCAACCCTTCATGGATTGTATCCGAAGACATGGAAAGAGATGTTTTTATGTCAGCAGCAGAAGCCCAAGCTTATGGCATTGTTGATCTTCTAGCGGTCGAAAATTAAAATACCGGGGATTTCGTGTAAATCCACAATTCTATTTCAAACCATAATTCGAATTTTCCGCGATTTGCTATTGAATAGAAAAAATTCATAATCATCAATCATCAGGTTAAGATCGATCTAAACCAACCCATTCTATATATATATGACATGCCAACTATTAAACAACTTATTAGAAACGCAAGAAAGCCGATAAGAAATGTCACGAAATCTCCCGCTCTTCGAGGATGTCCTCAGCGTCGAGGAACATGTACTAGGGTGTATGTGCGACTCGTTCAGATCATGAGCTCCGAATAAATGAGACAATTTTTCCAGTATCAATGACCGGTACCCATGAATAGGATAGGTAGAGTGGCAGAACGCCGTTTACTATCTAAAAACGAAGATCTATCATATACCTATCTGTGTATGGAATTTTTGGTTTCCATTGGTGCAAATCCAATCAACTCGATTTGAGATGAGAAGCAAGTCCCCATCGGTAACAAATGGTTATCCATTAAGCGGGGAAAATGCTATTATAAGAAGCAAAGAGCTTATACTCCCATTCTTGAAAGAACGGACTAACAGGGTCAGCTACTTAGCCAACTTTCATAATTAAATACCGTCACTGTATGGATAGTTCTTATTGTGAAAAGACCTATTACTCTATAATTGATGGGTAGAGCCAAAAAGTGTGAACTATACAAGTAAACAATAACATTTTTTTTTATGAGAGAAGAGGCTCCGGTGTATAGAGAGGACCTGACCGTTTAAGAAGTCACCGTAGAAACGAAGGAACCCGCTATTTTTTTTTGTATCGATAGAATTTCTTATTTCTAAGTGAAATGGTGCCTTGAAGGAATAAAAAATCGTGGTTGGGAAGGTTATAGAAGCAAAAGCCATTGGAATATATATTTTATATATCGGAATAATCCGTTTTGTTATTAATCGACCGGTAGGGGAAAAAGGAATAACTAAAAGACGAGAAATCCATTAGTTATTCATTAAAATTAAAGTTTAATTTGATTCAATGACCAGAGTTAGACGAGGATATACAGCTCGGAGACGTCGAACAAAAATTCGTTTATTTGCATCAACCTTTAGAGGTGCTCGTTCAAGACTTACTCGAATGACTATTCAACAGAAAATGAGAGCCTTAGTTTCCTCTCGTCGGGATAGAGGCAGGCAAAAGAGGGATTTTCGTCGTTTGTGGATCACTCGTATAAATGCAGTAACTCGTGAGAATGGGGTATTCTATAGTTATAGTCGATTAATACACAATCTGTACAAAAGGCAATTGCTTCTGAATCGTAAAATACTTGCGCAAATAGCTATATCAAATAAAAATTGTCTTTACATGATTTCCAATAAGATTTTCAAAGAAATTCTAAAATAAAATAATATACTGGAATGATTGAAAAAGAATTCCCCGGAGAACGAAACTCCGGGAAAATAGAATAAAAATAAATTAAGATAAGATAAGTAGTAGGAATGGACGAATATGTTTCAATCAAAAAAAAAGATTTCTTCTTCCCCCATTTTTTTTTCTAACACAACAATCAAATCTAGATTTGAGGCCTTTTTCGAACAAAACATCAATCTGAGCCTAAGTTCCTATTGGAATTTTGGGTCAATTGAGAATGAGGAGTGTTCCTATTTATTTCTGGTTCTAGGACCGGTCGATCCAGGGATCGGCTCGGGTTTCTCAAATTGTTTCTCATTATTAATAAAAGGTAACAAAGATAAAATACGAGCTTGTTTTATAGCAATAGTAATTAATCGTTGTTGTTTCAAGGTCAATTTATTCACTCGCCTAGATAATATTTTTCCTTGTTCACTAATAAATCGACTAATTAAACTCATGTTTCTATAATCGATTCGATCCCCCGGCCCAATTGGGGGCAAACGCCTACGAAAGGATCTCTTGTATTTACGAAAAGGTTGCTTTTTTTTATCCATGGTTTATTCCTTATCTCAAAAATTCAAATTCTTTATTCATTTCCTAAATAGGGTTTCATTTATATATATATATTTTTTATTTTATATATATTATATATATATATATATATATATATATATATATATATATATGCATATATGTTATGCATATATGTTAAGTTTTTCCTCTTAATCACACATGTTCCTTTCGATCTATTTCTTTATTTCCCCATGAATCGTATGCTTGTGACAATAGGGACAAAATTTTGTCAATTCTAGTTGACTGGGTGTATTGTGGCGATTCTTTTGAGTAATATATATAGAAATCCCCGGCGATTCTTTATTGACAACATTTCGGACACAACTGGTACATTCCAAAATAACTATGACTCTGACATCTTTACCCTTAGGCATGAACCTAACCTCCTTTGAATTTTGGATCGACTTAACTTAACACTTACATTTTCAACCCGCGCTGAAGAATAAGAAAAGAACAAAAAAAAAATTCATAGAAGATAGAAGTTACTAACTAGAAATGCAATTTCTAAAGATTTAGATTTCGTTGTAATTAATATTATATTAATATTAATTAATAGATATTAATTAATAGACTAATAATTAAGTAATACAATTTGTTTCTAACTATCAATTATTCCTATCCTAATCTCCGTATTTCATTTAAGTATCTTCTTTCTATACTATACTATGATTTCGTGGAGCCTGCACTGAGGCCGGGCCCAGATTTCCATTTCCGTTCTTCAAAATTCGATCTTAGATCACCAAATTTTTTCTGAGGGTCAATACACTTTTTTTTTTATTTCTCTTTCCTTCCTACCCTAAAGAGCCGAAAAAGAGGGGCTAAATTTTAGTCACGTCACTTCTTCTGCATTTTTTTGCATATTAATAGCGAGAATTAAAAAAAAGGGAATGATAAGGCATCCGGGAATAAACGATTAATTTCTATCAATAGACCTGCTAAAGACCCAAACCATAGAGTAGTTAGCACGGGCGCCACGGAGAGATATGTTTTTATATCTCGCATTGAAAGTTCTCCTTCTTTATTGTAATACATATATGGTCAGATACTGTAGTTACTGAGCATTACCAATAAATATTCATTCTTATTTGTATGTTAGGTTTCAGATGTATTGTATATAAATATAATACTTTTATTATATGATATTATATGAAACCAAAAAGAAGAAATAGCAATAAATTTGTATAAAATTCTATATAGATATATCTATATAGATATATATGGAGGAGAAAATAACGATGTGGAAAGCAAGACGGGGATTTTGTACAATGACACTATACAACAATTTTCAAAAGGGATGTAGCGCAGCTTGGTAGCGCGTTTGTTTTGGGTACAAAATGTCACGGGTTCAAATCCTGTCATCCCTACCTATTACTTCTCCTATGGACAGTAACGAGGGATTAATTTAGATCAATTAAAATTGGACATAATTTACATTTTATGTATACTACATGTATATGTATGCAAGCAAAATGTTTTGGGGTACAAAAAAATCCTTTTCTTTACAGCCGTGTTTCCTGTCATAAGAAAGCGCTCTTAGTTCAGTTCGGTAGAACGCGGGTCTCCAAAACCCGATGCCGTAGGTTCAAATCCTACAGAGCGTGATTCTGTTTAGGTTATGTTGAATCACACTAAAATAACTTAACAAGGTTGAATTGCAACTTGAATTTGACCTCCTGCAAGAGGAGGTCAATCAAAAAAAGAAATGTTACTCAATCAAAGGTCCAACTGATCACCGCGTCTGTATTGTAAATATGCAGTTACGAATAATCCTGCCAAAGTAATAGGAATTAGACCTAAGACGATTCCAAATAGAAAAACTTCAATCATTTTGATTTGTTTGATTTGAGAGAATAAAAAAAGAAAGGTAAGATCT